GATAGGTTCGATCTATGGTCATTGGGCCTCCTAAAAAGATCTACTAAATTCATCGAGTTGTTCCAAAGGATCAAAACGGCCAGTTATTAATGGAATTCCTTGTCGGTTCTCTGTGAAATACTCGTTTGGCCGAGGGCTTCCAAACACATCGTACGCTAAACCGGTACTGACGAATAACCAACCCGCAATGAATAGGGAAGGTATAGTAATGCTATGAATGACCCAGTAGCGAATACTGGTAATAATATCAGCAAAAGAACGTTCTCCTGTGCTTCCAGACATGCTGAGCTCCACATATTCTTGTACAGTCAAAGGGGGATCGATTCCGTAAAAGATTAGATCAGTCAATTTCCATTTACTAAAACTAAACTTTGTGAGATCGTCAATATTGTACCGAGGGCGTCTTTAGAGTATACCGAATCAGTATAGCTATCCTTCTTCTGACACAGCAACGCACTTTTAATCATTATCGAAAGGAAGTACTCAAAATTGGCTTTCTTACTTTACTTGTTGCTTATCAGTGTACAATAATGCCCCATTCAATATAAAATTCTGCAAAATAGTATATTTATCTCCATTATTAGTTTCGGGGTAGAACCAATTCGTAGTTGTAGAAGCGGTTTTTGTTGGAATCCCTTTTTCATCATTTTAAGGAATTGGCTAGTCGTCCAGTAACAAGTAAGATAAGAAAGAGTAGTAAATCGTATTCGATGAAAGAAAAGAATAAAAAAATTGTAATCAACCCTTTTGATGCATACATTGTTGTATTAGATCGAGATCAAAAGATTCTTTCTTGACCTAACTACAAGAACGAGATTTTATAATAGAATACGGAAAGATAAAATGTAGAACGTAAAAAAGAAAAGATAATAGAAATTACTAACCTAGTTGGACCAAAATAAAGATTTTCTTTTTTCGAGTGATTGCGTGATAACTTTTTTCTTCTCAGTCATTCAAGATATTAAGTGAATGAACCTATTACGGAATCTAATGAGTTAAAATCAAAGTCATTTTTTTTAATATAAGGTTTACGTCGGCTCTAAAATAGAAATAGGATCCGAGACAATAAAAAAAGTTTTCTTCTATTCTTTCATAATGTAATCATTTTAAAAAAGTTTAATTTTTGAGTAAAGTTACACGGCCCAGTTATTTTTATTAGTTTATATAAGTTTACCCCCAAGAGTTGCTCAATGAATTGGTTGATTGGAATCGCGGGATGGGTAGATATCGTAGATGATGAATCAATTTCTTTTTATACACTTGTAACTTTATATTTGTTAGTACCGTCTATAATGATAGATGAATCAAAAACGTTCAATTTAAATTATTCTTTCAATTGGTATTTTTGCTTATCTCCTATTTTGGAAAAAGGAAACTTAGGTAAGTGCTTTTTTAGAAACATATGTATAATGTATAAAAAGAACATATTTCATTTAGCTCCTTCATGCCTACTATAACTAGTTATTTCGGTTTTCTACTAGCGGCTTTAACGGTAACCTCAGCTCTATTTATTGGTCTGAGCAAGATACGACTTATCTGAAATTAGTATTTGAAATGCACAATTCAGAAAAAGAAATCTTTTGATAGGATTCCGTCAAAATTGCCAATTCTTGGTCATTGAGATTCATGATAATTTGGATTAATATTTAGGTATATATATTACCTCCCTTTTCTCCTTTAAAATAAATTACAATGATTGAAGTTTTTCTATTTGGAATCGTGTTAGGTCTAATTCCTGTTACTTTGGCTGGATTATTTGTAACTGCATATTTACAATATAGGCGTGGTGATCAATCGGACCTTTGATTAATTACTATCTCTTTTTTTGATTGACCTCCTACTTTCTTTAATACAAAGGAGGTCAAATTTAGATTGCGATTCGAGTTAGTTAAGCTTTTTCAGTCTAATTTGATCTAAGAAAAATAAGGACGAAATCACGCTCTGTAGGATTTGAACCTACGACATCGGGTTTTGGAGACCCGCGTTCTACCGAACTGAACTAAGAGCGCTTTCTTATCAGAAGAGAGAAGACTGTAAAGACACTTTTTTTAACCCCAATACGTCTTTGAATGAACGATTGTATATTTATTATATATAATATATGTTCAATTTGAATCGATCTCAATTAATCCCTCGTTACTGCTCAACGGAGAAGTAATAGGTGAAGTAATAGGTAGGGATGACAGGATTTGAACCTGTGACATTTTGTACCCAAAACAAACGCGCTACCAAGCTGCGCTACATCCCTCCAATTGGTCTACAGTGTCATTGTATAGAATTCCTATCTTGTTTTCCACATCTTTATTTCCTCCATTGATATATAGAATTTATATGGGCATTTCGTCTTTTTGGTCCCATTTAACATATAATAATAGTAAAAGGCTTCTATACGTATGAAATACGGAACGGAACCTGTCGTAAAAATAAATGAGTAGTTTTAGGTAATGCTCGGGAATAAGGGGACGTTTTTTTATGTTTTAAGAAAAAAATTTTATTCACCGGATAGTTGTACATTTCAATTTTAATTTTTTAATTAGGGATTCCGTGTACAAGGTTCTTAACTGCATATGCATCTGAGCATATATGTATATCTATTACCATTTTAGATTACAATAAAATATATTACAATAAAAAAAGGAAGGAGATTTTTCAATGCGAGATCTAAAAACATATCTTTCCGTGGCACCAGTATTAAGTACTCTATGGTTCGGGTCTTTAGCAGGTCTATTGATAGAGATTAATCGTTTTTTCCCAGATGCGTTGACATTCCCTTTTTTTGATTCTAGTTATTGACACGGTACCAAATAACGAAGATTCGAGATACAATTAAATATTTGTGACTAATCCTTCGCGCCCCTTTTCTCTTTTTTCCTTTTAGAATAAGAGGGAGGAAAGAGAAAAAAATAAAAGGTGGATTCAACAGCTTCGAGACTTGGGTTCAAGTTTGAATTAAATAAATTATTAAATTTTAAAAGGGATGGAGGTAGAATAAACAAGGTGGGGTCTAGATATAGGACAAGACTCTTATACAAGGTACTTAAATGTAAATCAAATACTGTGATTTGAAATAAAGTTTCTAAATCATTCTATTTTTTTTAGTATATTGATTGCAGCGAAATTTTTCATAATTGGATTTCAAGTTAGTAACTTCTATTTTTTCCTTCCTTTCTTCTTCGTTTTGGATCGAAAATAGAAGAGTTGCGTAAATCAAAAATCCAAAGGGGGTTCATGGCCAAGGGGAAAGATGTCCGAATAACAGTTATTTTGGAATGTACATGTTGTGTTCGAAACGGTGTTAATAAGGTATCAACGGGTATTTCCAGATATATTACTGAAAAGAATCGTCACAACACGCCTAATCGATTGGAATTGAGAAAATTCTGTCCATTTTGTTACAAACATACGATTCATGGGGAGATAAAGAAATAGATCGAATCGAGCACATGTATGTAACCCTTCGAAGGAAGGGTAAAAAATGGCATTCTATATAGAACATAGTTAAATATTATATATATATAACATAATTAAATATAAACAAACCAAATCCTATTTATTCTAATTCATTTTAGATCTGATCGAAATATGATTTTCGGGATAAGGAATAAACTAAACAAACCATGGATAAATCCAAGCGACCTTTTCTTAAATCCAAGCGATCTTTTCGTAGGCGTTTGCCCCCGATCCAATCGGGGGATCGAATTGATTATAGAAACATGAGTTTAATTAGTCGATTTATTAGCGAACAAGGAAAAATATTATCTAGACGGGTGAATAGATTGACCTTGAAACAACAACGATTAATTACTATTGCTATAAAACAAGCTCGTATTTTATCTTTGTTACCTTTTCTTAATAATGAGAAACAATTTGAAAGAACCGAGTCGATCGCCAGAACTGCGGGTCTTCGAGCCAGAAATAAATAGGCTTACTCTTTCTTCACTTGAATAAAAATTCAAATACGAACTCAAACGCAGATTGATGTTTTGTTCAAAAAATATGAAAAATGCAGATTGAATTATCGTGTCGTAAGAAAAAAAAGGAATCGGGTAAGAATAAATCTTTTTTTTTTTTTTTTTAGTGTGTTCATTCATTTTTACTAGTTTTTTATCATATTCATTTTGACTCTACCCTCCCGGAGTTCATTCTCCGGGGAACTCCGTTTAAACTATTCCGGTGAATTCTTTCCAATCTACTTCTTTTATGATCTCATTGGAAATCCTATAAAGACAATTTTTATTTGATATAGCTATTTGTGCAAGTATTTTACGATTAAGAAGCACCTGTTTCTTATATAGGTCGTGTATTAATCTACTATAACTATAGGATACCCCTATTTCACGAATTACTGCGTTTATTCGAGTGATCCACAAACGGCGAAAATTTCTCTTTTGCTTATCCCTATCCCGATGAGACGAAACCAAAGCTCTTATTTTCTGTTGAGTAATTGTTCGAGTAAGTCTTGAATGAGCCCCTCGAAAGCTTGATGCAAATAAACGAATTTTTGTTCTACGTCTCCGAGCTATATTTCCCCGTCTAATTCTGGTCATTGAATAAATGAAACTTTGACGAATAACTAATAGATTTCCTTTCTTTCAGTTATTCTTTTTCCCTTTCCTAGTCTATTAATAACAAAGCTTTTTTCCAATGTATAAACTAAAAATTCAAATGGCTTTGGCTACTATAACCTTCCCGACCACTATTTTTCTTTTTTCTAGGCATTTCAATTCGAAATAATAAATTTTATTTTACTAGGTATCAAAATAGAATAAATAAAAAATAGAAATGGATAAAGAAATAGCGGCTTCCTACGTTTCTATGATTACTTCTTAAACGGTGAGGTTTTCTCTATACACCGGAGCCTTTACTTCAATGTTATTGGTAACTTGTATAGTTCACATTCTTTGGCTCTACCCATGAATTATCCAGTAATAGGTCTTTCACGATTAGATCTACTTACACAGTAACGGTATTTAATTATGAAAGTATGAAAGTTGGCTGGG